CAAGGAACCGAATCACAATGGATCGAAGCCCTCCTTTTCCTTCCAATTAGTGAGATTCCCCGGTGTGGCCGGCCCCGACTACATGGGAACAGATCCTTCTTCCGCGGAATCGAGACTTTTGACCATTTCCGACTTTTTACCATTCGAGCTTTCTCGCGAGCTCTTTCTTCTCGGGAACATCTCGAAATCGAGCGGGCAGCAAGAATAAGAAGAAACCTATCCTTAATCTGTTCCCATGTAGTCGGCATTCTAGAAGCGAAGCTTCCCAGCCGCCTGCCCCCTTGTGTGGAAATGCTTTTCATGATCTCCAGCTCTTTCCCACCAGCTCGTTCTCCACTAGGCATCTAGGCGAACCCGCCGGGTTAACTCAACGTAAAGAAAGTAAGTGAGTGCTTACTAATAGCGAAAGGCTAACATCTCTCCGTCAGAAGGCGAACATCTGGTAACTTCGTGCTGTAAGACGACAGGTTGGTAATGAAAAGCAATGTACTAATAAAGCGCAACTCTATTAGGCCGAGCGAGAAAGAAAGGTTGTCAGTTCGGGTAAGAAAGAGGGGTGACTAGCTTAGTGACTGTATTCAATCTAAAAGGTTGGCTAAGTGACCGTCAGTGCTGTTACCTTCTAGTAAGAAAGCGGTCTTTCAGTCTTTAACAGTTGCTTCAAAAGTAAATTAAAGGTTGCCACCTCTTTTTTTTAGTAGTATGAGCTCTCATTGAGAGAGCGTTTCGGCGGGAAATCGCTAAGTTGGTTAGAGTCCTGGTCCGTCACGCCAGAAGTCGCGGGTTCGAACCCAGCGTAGAAAACTCCAGTGCGCAAGAGCGCCTTGACGGAACGGAACTATAAAGAATTCAACCTGTAGCACTTCGGCCCCCCGGGTACTTTAGTTTCCATTCCGTTCCGGCTGCTGACTACACGGAACCTAAAATCATGCAGGGTTCGAATCAAAAGTAGTGCAAGTTGCTCGAATTGATAAATCAATGTCAGGGAAGTAGGTGCTAGTCCCTTGGTGTCCCAGTCGTTAATAATAATCTTTTTCATTGATTCCTTAATTAATTTCTTTATTGTTTTATTTTATTATTTATAGAATCATTTTCTTTGAAAATGGGTGAAAATCTATGTATTTCACTGAGGGTTTAAAGCCCTATATATACATGTAAAAAAGCATAAAAAAAAGGAAAGTGCTATATCTATATACAGCAAGACTTACTGTATATATACAGTACAGAAGATACAGAAAAAATATGCTTTACACCCCCCCTCAAACTCAAGATGCCTCAAGGGATAACATGTGGAGTTTGGATACTAAGTATCGGAATCCCACAGTGGTGTGGGACTTCGTAAGAAGATCCGCGATCTGAAGCTCTGAGGAAATGTATGGCATTGAACCCTGTAGAAAGTGATGGCGAACGAAGTGCCCTAAGTGAGTAAGGCTATTTCGATATGTTTTGTTCGCTCATGAAACACATCATTGTGTGCTATTTGGATAGCACTCTTGTTGTCAAAAAAGAGAATAGTAGGCCCAGAAAAAGTGACTCCCATATCTTTAAGTAACCATCGCAACAAAATGATCTCTGATGTAGTATCAGCAAGAGCCCTTTACTCGGCTTCTGCACTAGAGCGAGCAACCACTGTCTCTTTCTTGCTCTTCCAAGATAGTTGAGAGTCACCGAAGAAAACGCAAAAGCCAGTAGTGGAGCGACGATCTGTAACATCACAAGCATTAATACCTTACTTCAGCTTTAAGAGGTAGGGGTTGCCAAGCTTGACTAATAGAATAGGGGTAGGCAGTAATGGCAAGGTTTCCAGAATAGTCCATTTTATATATATCAAAATACGTTTAGCAACTACTAAATGAGGGACCCGAGGATGAACTCGTGCTTATAGCTCTTGGGGGTCTTCTTAATCTTTATTTGAGTAGTTCAGGGGTCTATCATTCACGTTCTTTCGGCTTTAGCAAAGATAGGAATGAAAAGGACTTCTGCGGGACAGTTGTTGTTTTTTTTTCTGCTTTTTTTTACTTCTTGATTTATCTCCTTCTTTAATTACCTTTTCGCGTTCTCGTCTCTTAGCAAAATTGGAATCCGTAGTGAAAGATCCATTTCTTTTGCGATTGATCTCTTCCTTTCTTGACTTGCCTATCCTAAACAACACAGGAACGGATTTGTCGTCTAAAAGGGGGATCCCGCGGGGGGTACCTCTTTTCACGGAAGTTCTATTCAATTTCGATCTAGATTCGTTGGATAGAGCCTTCGAAATCCACTTTCCCACCTTTCTATATGCTCGTTTTGGTTCTCAGATCTTCGTTCCTATATTTAGGGGCGGATCGAAGGATTTTTCTGTACCAAACTTTCTTAATCTCTTAAATGAGTTAGATCCGGTGGGAGGGGTTATGTGTATCCTCCCAGGGGGATCACCAGTTGATTTCTTCGGTGGTTTGGTCTTCCTCAATAAGGAAGGTGAAATCCAGGAGAAAGACGCTTTTATCTAAGAATAGACATCAACCCAGTTGTTTTAAACATCGTTGATAGCCTCCAGGGCTATCTAGCACTAAAATGTTTGTTGCTAGATGGGATTCGAACCCATCTTCTTGTATGTTGATGATTTAGCAAGCCAATGCCTTAAGCCATCTCAGTAGCTCAGTGGGAGAGCGGTCGGCTGTTGACTGACTGGTCGTAGGTTCGAATCCTACTTGAGAATCTTTCGTCTATCCTAGAAGTTGACAATAAAGAATGAATAGCAGTAGCCTAAGTAAGAGCATCAAAACTTGCACAAGCCCAGAAGTCACTTTTGGATCTCTTTCGGGCAAATGATCCGAAGGTTCAAGGCCGGCGACTCGTAGAATATCTCCTTTCGGCTTGAAAGAGTCTTAGGGGAGATCAAAACTTTGATTACGGTTAGCGGTGAAATTGAATCTTCGGCTTTGGAGATAGAGACAGTTGGCAGGTTCAGTTGCTTAGATTTCCTTGATTTTTAGCCTTTCTGCTCGCCTGCTACTGTAACTTAAGTCGGAACTCTTTTTTAAGCTATTTTTAGTTAGCTTCAGAGTAAAGTCCCGCTTTGTATAGAAAGATAGAAGTCCCGTTCCCTCGCCTTGGAATAGGATGAAAGAGGATAGAGTGAGTGGAATATGTAGGCGTAGGCGGTGGTAAACTCCTCTTTCCGGTAGTAGAAGGGAAGCTCGTTAGGTTAGCTCGTCCGGTAAGAAAAAGTGCAAGTGACTTCTAGGATTTCTAGTTCCGTGCTCTAGGGCTTTTACTTCTAATAAGGAGAACTTGGAAATCGCGAACCTGCTGCTCGCTCGTGGCTTGTGCTAATGCGACTCGGGAATGAGGGCAGGCAACTGTAAGACTACTTGCTCTTTGTCCCGAACTCGGTAGCTAATAAGTAGAACTGCTTCCTATGATCACTCGACTCTACCCCAAGAGCTCCGCTGCGAAGGGGTCTTGCCTCGCTTCTGTCTTAGGATAGTTTTAGTTATCTAGTCCGGTCTTATTAGGATATATATTAGCCGTAAGTCCCCGGTTACTCGCTTTCAAGCGGCCTGAAGGCCTCCTTCCCCCGCAACTACAGCATTAAGAACAGAACTAGAACTGCCATGCCAAGCTATTTTAGAATATAACTGCTGTTCCCGTCCTGCCCGCCTATAAGTAGAACTATAGAGGTCAACTCTAAACCAGGAATTCCTCCTATTCCAATTCTCAAGTCATACGATTTTCATACGGATTTGTGCAACGACCGGATCTCCTTCTTTTGTCTTTGAGCCTGCCTTTAGGTAGCTATAAAGGGCATGGAAGTCCCCCTTCTTCTCAAGCAGGAAAGCCCGCGTATTCTTATTCTAATGTCCATTGGAGCTTCTCTTTTCTTCCCGCTATCTGGCTGTTCTATTTATACGTCTGTTCCCCAGTCTTACTTTCTCATGCCCGGGTATCTTTCTTTTATCCTTTCTACTTCTGTTACAGTAGCTATAGTTGTAATGGCAATTACAAGGTTATGCAGGTCTCCTTCTCCTCAGTCTCCATTTGTAGCCTATACTCTGGAATTGAAGTAGCGAAATCGGCCTTAGCATAGAACGTTTACCGCTTGCCTTACTAATAATCGGGAATCTGAACAGGCAACTATGAGACTAATTTACCATTGTCCCGAGCAAGTTACTGCGTACCTGAAGTGAGTGTGCCCATCTTGGTCTCCTTTCTTTTTTCTTTGCAGCTGCCATAAAAGTCAAGCCTTAGATTATAACAGGAATCTCACCGCCTGCTCCCTTTATAAGATACCCGCTACTAAGGTTCTGAAAGAAGGCAGCTAAATCAGCAATAGAAGATAACTCCAGATCTATGAATAGCCAACAAAGAGCCTAGCTTGATTACTGGAACTAAACAGCAAGCTGCTCCTACCTTACTTATCGAGAAGGAGTACTGGGACTGAGTAGACTGATTGTAGTTCTCTTTCCCCTAGCAGCCTTTCCTGCTTTCCCGGTTGCAAGGTTTCGAGCTAACTACAGGATTTGCTTCCTAGCTACTAAGACTAATTAGTAGTAGGGAACTTCGAACTAAAGATTTGCTTTAGCTCTAGTTTCCATCCGTCCTGTCCACTCACCACTTATCTCAAAAGCCACTATTTGAGATCTCTGAAGTGAATTCAAAATCAGTCTTTGTGGTTCCATTTCCCTTACGCTCGTCTTTTTTCTATTTTGACCACCTTTTCTAATAAAGCTAACGCAATCTTAAGGTCTTTGTGTACGTGACGCCTAGCTACAAACTCTATATGATTCAGCAGGTGCGACACTGCCTTATGCATCAGTGGCATATTCGCTCTAGACGAGTCAAGATGTACCCCCGTGAAACCGTCTAAGTAGAACTTCCAAGGATTGGGAGATCAAACTGCGCTTCGAGTGTGTTAGGAGGCAAAACTCCTGTGGCACCAACCGGGGACTGACAAGGTGGACGAAAGTAAACAAGTTAAGGCCAGAAGGGGGCGGTTCTGTATTCATCGATGGATCCGGTAAGGCTGAAGCCGATACCGAGGGTTTTCCGAGGGTTTTGAAACCGATCGATATGCAGACGCTGCTAAAGCAAAAGCAAATGAATTCGATTCCGAGATGATAGGTTGGGGCTTGGTTGGAAGGCCATTTTTCCTAATCCAGGAGATGAGCCTTTAAGCGATAAGAGGCATATGAAGCATCTTACTCCGCTTCCTCAATCAAGGTAAGGTGATTTGAGAAGCTATCGAAACTATTCCGAAGTTGATGATTTCGTTCTAGCTAGGGCATCTGCCTTAGATCTTAGAGTCTCTGTCCCAACCTGTGCCTCCGCTGTCTACCCAATGCCTTCATATACGAGGAAAGTTGCAGCGCAGAGCGTCAGAGCCGATTAACTAAGTGGATTACCCTGACGGAACGGAATGAAACTAAGAACCGCCCCATCAGTTGAAACTCTTTATCCTGTGCTTCCCTCTCTCTCCTTAACAGTCGATCCCCTCTAGGTCCTTAACAGTCGAGTCAGCTCTCGCTTCCCTTCCTCCAATCGGTCAGGAGAAGAGCGGATTGGTAAAAGCGGTTACTAAAGAGCGGATTGGGATGCATATTGATACGTCCGAGCGATTGATCCTAAACCAGCAGAGGCGGTTGACCGACGAAACGGAAAGAGAGCCAGAAGGAGGGACAAGAACAGACAAGCGAAGCCTTTCTATCTACCTCTCCATACCCAAGCCGGAGAACACGCCATCTCTTCTAGGACGACTGCCCTCAGGTACTTGACCGAACAAGGTAAACTCCGCAACTCACAGTAGATTGAATGAGTGGTTCGCTGTACCACGGATACTGCCTTAACAGCTACTTGTGTAGAGCTTCTCGGCTCATCACCTCTGCGTTCTCGAACTATAGCAGCCTTTTCCACCGTAGTGAGATATCCCCTTGTAGTTTCATACCTCGGCACGAGATATTCATCCAATCGGACCTACCAGGGAAAGGGACCCACACAACCCGGCTGTGTGTCTTAACACCAAAGACCTTCAAGATTCAGCAGGGTCTATCTCAGCTAGTTAGGATCGGAGTGAAAGTGCAATAATTGCAAGCCGCGCTTCACTATGTTATTACCATTTGATCGCCGACACCAACTCATATCATACCAAGAACTTGCGGTAATCAAACTCGATATCCTACAGATCCAATGGAAGGGAAGCCTTAACCGAGAACTTCAGTGAACTTCGGTAGGAGCATATCCTTTCTTTGATTAACCGATGGAGTTCCTTTTTTGTACCGGACATACGCGTCCCCTATAGGTAAAAGAGCTACTGGAGGGGAATTCCTTACTTAAGACCCATTGCCGCTAGAAAGAAGCAGGCAGAAAAAAAAGAGGATAGCTGACTGAAGCCCTAGGATGGGCATCTCACTTGATAGCCAACAACCAGGGAAAGGCAAGATAATTGCTTAACCGAACCGATAAAGGAAGCGCGAAGCTTCTCTGTATTGTATGTACCACGGGAGACATACCATGGAACAATCTCGGTAAGGATATATCCTTTCTTCACCGATAGAAGCCCGGATATCAAGCTCAAGCTCTTTTCCTTTTGCCACGGGAACGGATGGCTTTCTGGTTGCACCTGTCCCAAGCTTACTGTCCCTCTTTCCAGCTCTTCCCCTGTAGTAAAGTCGAAAAGACCTATACAGGAGATAGCTGACAGTTGATACCCTTTAATGACCCATCTTTCCTTTTCACCAGCAAAGCCGTATGCCGTATTGTCCTCCCAATCCCGATCCTCCCATTGGCCTAAACCTAAACCGAGACCTACTCGATCGGGTAGCCCTCTTGTCCTCCTCTTTAGCCTATCCTAATCTCCGATATGCCAATACCTGACTAGCGACTAAGAAAGAAATTGAATCGAATCAGCGACTTCTACATCAACGGTATTCGCCCTGCCTTTAGTCTCCGTTTGGCCAGTCCCGAACAGCTCACACCAGGAACGAGTCTTGTCCTAAAGCCGTAAGCCGTACTAGTCTTCTTGTCTGTCCTAAAGCCGTAAGCCGTACTCGTCTTATTGCTTAAAAGAAAAGATTCAAACTTTGCTTTGCCCGTCAAGACGTAAATAGAGGTCGACTCTCAACTATCGTTGCTAGGATTTTTTAGCGTATATAAGATAAGAAAAGAAAGATCAATCTTCTGAAATGAATCTAATCGAAGAATCGCCTCATGTACGGAATAGGCATCGAGAAGCTAGGGCCCAGTAGTGCCTCGCAATCAAGGTCTGGTACATTTAGTACGATCTGCGTAGGCCGGTCAACCACTGGTGTAAGATCCATTCCAAGCTTGAGGTTGTTGATGTAGAAGTCGTTGCTTTTTGCATTAAATCATCGAGATTGGGTTGGTGTTAAGTGTACCGTACTAGGAAACCACGAAAAATCATGCATTGGATGGATGCCCGGGCATTGAGAAGGACCAACGACGATCTATCCTAAAGGTTAAGTAAGAAGTTATAGGGAGTGGGAGCTGCTCATTCGAGCAACG